GTTATTCTATGTGGCAATCCTTACATCTCCTACTACGGGTGGGGTGACAGCTAGTTTTGGTATGTTGGGAGATATCATTATTGCCGAACCTGATGCCTACATTGCATTTGCGGGTAAAAGAGTAATTGAACAAACATTGAATAAGACAGTACCTGAGGGTTCACAAGTAGCTGAATATTTATTTCATAAGGGCTTATTCGATCCAATCGTACCTCGTAATCCTTTAAAAGGCGTTCTAAGTGAATTATTTCAGCTCCATGCTTTCGTTCCTTTGAAAGAAAATTCAATTCAAGTAGAAACGTATAAGCCTTAGATTTATTAAATAATTAAAAAATAATTAAATTAATTCTACATTTTATTATTTGTTTGGGGTGACCAAGTAGTTATTTAGTTAATTTAGTTTATATAAATGAAAGGAAAAATTCGAAGAATGTATTTTTCTTTGGTAACATAAGATTGAATTGTAAAAAGAATCATGGGGATATTTTTTTATCGATATTAAATTATAATATTTTAATATTAAATAGATTCCATTTTAAAAAAATTATAAAATTATAATATACTAATAAAAATTTAGAATAGATAGAATATACTAATAATAATAAAAATAAATAAAAAAAGAAAAAAGTGGATTATCATACATATATTTCATGTAGAAAGATATAGAAAGATGAATAAGCCCGTTTATTTACACTTTTGATTTACATTAGATTATATACTTACTTAAGTAAGTTATATACTTAATAAAATAGATTATATATATTAGTATATATCAGTATCTCTATATATATTATATTAGTCTTTCTATATATTTATTCCTTATTATATCTTCGTATATATATAGAATATACTCTTCTATTGTATATCTCTTAATATTGTATATATTCAATACTCACTTAAGTATAATTATACTAGTATAATTATATATGAAGTATAAGATATCTTTATAACAATAACAGGTTAAAATGTTAATATAACAACAAATATAATAATATATACCAGGTACAAATATTAAATCGAGGTACCCATTCTATGACAACTATCAGCAACTTACCCGCTATTTTTGTGCCTTTAGTGGGCTTAGTATTTCCGGCAATTGCTATGGTTTCTTTATCTCTTCATGTTCAAAAAAACAAGATTTTTTAGATATTATGGGGTTAAATCTTATCTATTTCTATTTTTTTTTAAACTTAGGCTTATTTGGATCATAACACAAATATCTATTTAGTAGAATATGGTATATAACGGGTAACTTCCTCCGAGCAGAAGCTCGTATACATAAACATCATATATGAGTAAATGACTTATAGCTATTTGAAAAGAAAACGGGATCGGGATGAATTTCTGAAACGTAAAATCAATATATCTATAAGAAATCATATGCATATAAAAGGGGTTATTATTTTGGGTTAGCTCTAAGCAATTGATGAATTACTCCTAACGCTTCACAGCATAATAGTGCTAGTTGATGAGGGTTACTTCGGAAACAAAAAAATGAAAGTCAAATTTATTGGGGTTATGTTATCTCTCCATTATAATAAAATGCAACTAGATCTAGTATAGTATGAGTTGGCGATCAGACCGTATATGGATAGAACTTATAGCGGGGTCTAGAAAACCGAGTAATTTCTGCTGGGCCTTTATCCTTTTTTTAGGTTCATTAGGATTTTTGTTGGTTGGAACTTATAGTTATCTTGGTAGCAATTTTATACCGTTATTTCCCTCTCAGCAAATTCTTTTTTTTCCACAAGGAATCGTGATGTCTTTCTATGGAATTGCGGGTCTTTTTATTAGTTCATATTTGTGGTGCACAATTTCGTGGAATGTGGGTAGTGGTTATGATCGATTCGATATAAAAGAAGGAATAGTGTGTATTTTTCGTTGGGGATTTCCTGGAAAAAATCGTCGCATCTTCCTGCGATTCCTTATGAAAGACATTCAATCCATCAGAATAGAAGTTAAAGAAGGTATTTATGCTCGTCCTATACTTTATATGGAAATCAGAGGCCATGGGTCCATTCCTTTGACTCGTATCGATGAGAATTTGACTCTACGAGAAATTGAACAGAAAGCCGCGGAATTGGCCTATTTCTTGCGTGTACCAATTGAAGTATTTTGAAAGCTTTCTTAGCAAAAGTTAAAGAAAAAACTATAACTCAAGAATTATCTTTATCTTTTTTCTATAGCATAACTTAACTGAAGTTTATGCCAAACTCTGATTTAGAACAAAAAAAGTAAACGTACACGAAACAATCATAAAACGAAATAATTTTGTCCATAAATTTTTTTTATGCGTATGTAAATGCACTTAAATCAATTCAGAAACGAAAGAAGTAACAAATTGAAATAATAGATTCATCTCATATATCAAAACATTTCGAAATCGAGAAATTTCTCTTAATTATTCCTGTACTGCGGGCCACCGGCGAGCTTTTTTTTTTTTCAAAAATTTTTGATATCTTGATAACCGGGGAGGTCTTGCGTCTCGAAACTCGAATAATATTCAGTAATTTGAAATGGCTCTTTCGTGCAGTCACCAAAGGAGACAATTACTTCGAATTTCAGCAATATATATATTGAAAGAATATTCTATATATAAATATAATATTCTAGTTTATTTATTTTATTTCAACTCTTTATTATTCTATTTCTGTATTTCTATATTCTATATTGTTTTTCTCTATTCTTTCTCAATTCAAGGACCAACCACTGTACTGAATCACAAATAAAAAACAGGGCTATAGGCTCGAGACTTGTAATGTAATAGAACTGATACTTGATAGAAATATTAGTATCATATAGAGTCGACGACTGCGACGAGTTCATTTCAAAATTCACAGACGGGCAAATGGCAAAAAAGAAAGCATTTAATTCCCTTCTCTATTTTGCATCTATAGTATTTTTGCCTTGGTGGATCTCTCTCTCATGTAATAAAAGTCTGGAATCTTGGGTTAATAATTGGTGGAATATCAGGCACGCCGAAATTTTTTTGAATAATATTCAAGAAAAGGTTATTCTAAAAAAATTCATAGAATTAGAGGAACTATCCCTCTTCGACGAAATGATAAAGGAATACCCGGACGGGCGTTTACAAAAGCTTCACGCCGGAGTATACAAAGAAACGATCCAATTGATCAAGATGCACAATGAGAGTCGTATCCATACGATTTTACATTTCTCAACAAATATAATTTATTTCCTTATTCTAAGTGTTTATTCTATTTTAGGTAATGAGGAACTTATTTTTCTTAACTCTTGTCTTCAAGAATTTATATATAATTTAAGCGACACAATAAAAGCTTTTTCTATTCTTTTATTAACGGATTTATGTATAGGATTCCATTCGCCCCATGGCTGGGACCTAATGATTGGCTCTATCTACAAAGATTTTGGATTTGATCATAATGATCAAATTATATCTGGTCTTGTTTCTACTTTTCCAGTCATTTTAGATACAATTTTTAAATATTTTATTTTTCGTTATTTAAATCGTGTATCTCCGTCACTTGTAGTGATTTATCATTCAATGAATGATTGAAAAATGATCGAACGAGCCAATTATAATGTTTGTTACTTTGGACATAAGTAAAACAATAAAAAATGCACTTATTCTTTCTAGCCACCCCGGGGGGGGGGGGGATTCCTTCAATATTCCAGTCAAATTATTTCCGTAAATAGCAGAATCGTAGATAGGGAACTATACTAGTGACTTATCTAATTTTATTGTAGAAATTTTTGGGATCAATGATTGGACCATGCCAACTAGAAATACCTTTTCTTGGATAAAGGAAGAGATTATTCGATTCATTTCCGTATCGCTCATCATATATATAATCACTCGGACACCCATTTCAAATGCGTATCCTATCTTTGCACAGCAGAGTTATGAAAATCCACGAGAAGCGACTGGCCGTATTGTATGTGCCAATTGCCATTTAGCGAACAAGCCCGTGGATATCGAGGTTCCACAAGCGGTACTGCCTGATACTGTATTTGAAGCAGTTGTTCGAATTCCCTATGATTTGCAACTGAAACAAGTTCTTGCTAATGGTAAAAAAGGAGCCTTGAATGTGGGGGCTATTCTTATTTTACCTGAGGGGTTTGAATTAGCCCCGCCCGATCGTATTTCGCCCGAGATTAAAGAAAAGATGGGAAATCTGTCTTTTCAGAGTTATCGCCCTACTAAAAAAAATATTCTTGTGATAGGTCCCATTCCTGGTCAAAAATATAGTGAAATCGCCTTTCCTATTCTTTCCCCGGACCCCGCTACTAAGAAAGACGTTCACTTCTTAAAATATCCCATATACGTAGGCGGGAACAGGGGAAGGGGCCAGATTTATCCCGACGGGAGCAAGAGTAACAATAATGTTTATAATGCTACAGCGGCGGGTATAGTAAGCAAAATAATACGAAAAGAAAAAGGGGGATACGAAATAACCATAGTGGATGCATCGGATGGACGTCAAGTGGTTGATATTATCCCTCCAGGACCAGAACTTCTTGTTTCCGAGGGTGAATCCCTCAAATTGGATCAACCATTAACGAGTAATCCTAATGTAGGTGGATTTGGTCAAGGGGATGCGGAAATAGTACTTCAAGATCCATTACGCGTACAAGGCCTTTTGCTCTTCTTGGCATCTATTATTTTGGCACAAATCTTTTTGGTTCTGAAAAAGAAACAGTTTGAGAAGGTTCAATTATCCGAAATGAATTTCTAGATCCGCGGATTTTTCAATACCAAGTTATAAAAAGAACCAAATTTTTGTTGGAAATCGTTTATGTAATTCTGTATGATCAAAAAACATATGAAAAGCCTTTTGCTTGTTTATATTGTTTTTCTATTAGATTTTTGGAATTACTTGTACCACATTTCTAGTCATAGTATGTATGAAGAAGACTTTTTGACTTTACTTATCTCTTCTTTATTTCTTTGTTTTTTCAATCAAAATCGAAGTGGTATGATTATGTGACTATTGTCAGATTTAAATTCCATAGAATGA